TATTTCACTTAGAAAAGTATCTAAATTCTATACTGCAGTATTCAAGCTTTACTATAAAATAGTAATACCTGGCCTTACACAAATAGAATCCAGACGCATATATGACATATTATATATGTCATATATGTGTGGACATATTGCGTGCGTATCAGGAATAAAAAAATTGCGGATATGGTCGAATGGTAAAATTTCTCTTTGCCAAGGAGAAGACGCGGGTTCGATTCCCGCTATCCGCCCACGCTCATACTATAGTATATAGTATACTATATACTATACTATTTCTTTTATAGTATTAGTATTTCTTTGAAAAAAGAGGCATCATGCTATGAAATAATTAATGATATAACAAATAAAAAAAATCTAAGAGACTAAATTCTTACTAAAGCTAAAGAAATTTAAGTATAAACATATTATGTTAGAGAAATTAAACATTTCTTTCTAGTTTGGAAAAAAGAATGAATATGGTATTTTACTAAGATTTTCTATTTGATTTCATTGAAATCAAATTCAAATAAATTCTTAGAATGAATTTCATTTTTAATTGAAATTCTGCTTTAAGAAATTTTTATTTAAATGATATGAAAAAAATGTAAACCAATTTCTTTTTCATAAAAGAAATATATATGGGAGCATAAGGAATCGAACCTTTTTCTATTTTAATTAGAATAGAATTTTTTATATATTCTATACAATGGAAAAAATTCTATTATTATCACAAGAAAATTTTTGAACCTAACCGAACCGGAACAAATTACGTTGCCTTCACAAATAACCTTAGATTCGTCAGAAGATTTGAAACCCAGATTGGTAATTACCAATGGTAATTACCAATCGGTGACATCCCCATTTCCATCGATTTGCTATTAAAAACTAATAGCAAATGATATTGAGTCGATTCGAGACAAGTGTTCGAATCTATTATGACATAAGCATAAGATGCCCAACGGATTTTTTTTAGATCTTGAAAAAAGAAAATACCTTCTCAGTATTATGAATAGAATATTTTTTTTCTAATTAATATAGTTTTAAATGTTAGCCATGATGCCATTTATCAATATTTTTGAAGCAGGATCGAAGTTGTTTATATATTAGTATATATATATATAATATATATATTTTTTATATTTTTTGAGGCTATCATAAAATACTTCATATAAGTCTACTTTCATAGAACATAGAACATAGTATCTTTCTTTGTACTTAAAGAAGAATCAAGTACAAATCAAAAGATATCCGATTATTTTATTTATTAGAATAGAAGATAGAAAAGAGAATTTGAAATGTCTTTTTTGTGTGTTAACTTATCTTGTTCTTTCTTTCTATCACTAGATTTTAGAAAAATCTTTTTACTAATATTACTAATAATCTAAGAATATTATAATTACTAAATTAGTATTAAATTCTATAATTATCAAAGTGATTATACTAATCAAATAGTATTTTGTAAAAATATATGGGTATAGTTACCTATTCATATCTATTCATCTGCATATTGTATCTTTTTTTGTAATTGACAACAAAGATAGATTAAGTCACGCTATATCATAATTTTTTTTTATTAAATATTTTCAATGCAGTCCAAAATAAAAGCAAAATTCGTTCTAACTAGAGATATTATATATAAGAGAGAAAATGCATTAGAATCTTTGTAATTTTTTCTATTCTGGGGTTTATATATAAATGAGAATTTTATTATAATTCCTAATTGAAAAAAATTTGACTTTTTCAAGTAATTTATACTAATATACTAAAATAGTAATATACTAAATTTAAGAATTTAAGATAAAAAAAATCCAAAATGAAATCAAGAATAATTAGAATTAAAACTAGAATTAAAATTCTAGTTAATGGTTCCAATTTGACCTAAATTTTGGGATCTATCACTGGAAATCCTTTTTTTATCAATTCAAATCGATTGAAGAATTCTTCAATAGATAAAGGAAAGAAGTTCTTAAAGAATATGTATGTGTTTTGAAAAAGAATTAATTATTTCAATTGAATTCAATAAAAAACAAAAATCCTCCCCCCTTTTTTTGGAAGGGGATAAGCAAAATAAATAGGATTAAAAAAAAAAAGAAAAAAGAATTGAATCATTTTTCTCGATTTTGAATTAGATTTGGCGACATGGCCAAGCGGTAAGGCAGGGGACTGCAAATCCTTTATCCCCAGTTCAAATCTGGGTGTCGCCTTTTCAACAAGATATTTAAAATTTTTTTTTCTATATCCTACTAATAAAATTTGACAAATTTTTGTTCTTTATAATTAATAATTAGAGACAAAGATTTTCTTGATACTGGATTTCTCTAATTCCTCGTTCGAGAAAATAGAAAAACTTGTCCAGTGGAATTCAAAAAAATAAAGGAATAGGTTTAAGATTTGTAGTGACAGCTCCTCTTTCTCTCATAGAAAGAGAGACAGTAAGTTTAGATTAAATAGAAAATTATTAACGTATACAATACAATAATGTATTATTTATGTATCTTGATAATACATTTAGATATTTCTTAAAAAAAAAAAAGAGTTTGTATGTCAGATTTTTAAGGCTTTCTACGAGAAATTCTACCTAAAATTAAGCTAAGCACTTTCTATTTTTTAATTGGTTTATTAATAGCCTTATAAATCAGAATCGTATTTTGACTCTTCACTAATAATTGTATTATTATTATTGATCAATAATGGAATAATTACTTCATAGAAATAGGAGACACAAATTACATGGATTTAGTCAGTTTTGCTTGGGCTGCTTTAATGGTAGTCTTTACATTTTCACTTTCCCTTGTAGTATGGGGAAGGAGTGGACTTTAATTAGGAAGATTTTTTGAGAAATCATTCGAGTAATCGAATTATATCAATCAATTTTTTCTTTGATCTTTTTACATCAATGGATCTTGCAAAGCTTTATTCAATAAAAGCTTGTCTCTCTTTTACAAGATAATCTATAAAAAACTCTCTACTGCGATAGAAAAAAGTATATTCTACCGCAGTAGATTGTTTGTTTTAGTTAACACTTGGGATTCTCTTTTTTTTAATCACTTTCTTTTATTTCTTTATTTCTTTAATTATTGATAAGAATTTCTAATTCAAGTTTAAGTCAAATTAATCCTTTTGGCTGACTGTTTTTACGTAGATAATAAGTAAAAAAGCAGTAGGAACTAGAATGAACAGTGCAGTAGCAATAAATGCGAGAATATTGACTTCCATAATCTCATTTTTCTTTTTTTTTTTTTTTCGCAATAACTCGGGATATAATCCCATAGAAAGGAGATATTTAACTCCTTTAAATAAATGAAATTCAATAGGATGGTTTGCATCCTGATAATATTGAATCGGATCCTTTTTTTGAGTAAAGGATATCTGATCTATCAAATCGATTTATTGTTGAGAATTAAATAGTATAACATAGGAAGATCTTTTACCCATACTAGTTTGGTAATGGATTGGATTAGTCCTTTTCCACTTTTTGTGTCTTATAGTTTATTGTCTGCCTATTGTCTGTCTTCCTTATCTTAATATCCTTAATTTTTCTTATATTTTGAAATTTAATGCAATTAAGGATTTTTATTTAAATGACTGAAATTCTATAGGTCAGTCACACACATATCCAAACTAAGACTAGAAGTATGATGGTAAAAAGAGAAGATAATAAAATCGAATATTCTAAGAAATTAACTGAAAAGGTTCATTTCTTCATTTTCTCTTTTTTTTAGTAAGTCTCTCCTTTTTCGGATTTGGAATGGAATGCATATATTCCAAATTAAGTCTGCTACTTGAATGAAAATATTAAGTATAAAAAAAAATCGGAACTAAAAGAGGTGTACTTTATTTAATATGAAGAGTACTTTGTTTGTTAAGGTAATTATACAAAGTTTATTCTTTATTAATAAAGAAAAAAATAAAACTTTTTATTTTTATTTATAAAAAAAAATAAAAACTTGTAAAATAGCATCATTTTATTGATCAAGAACAGTAAAAAAAAAAGTATGACGAGGGTCGATGGTATAAATAAAAGACTGAATGAATATAGTAAAACTTTTGATTCGTAGAATCAGGATATTAGAAATATATATCTTATCAATCAATAGATAGTAGTCAAAAAAAAATGAGATTTCTGCATCCATATTTATCTGGGTAATAAATGCAAAACGAAAACAAAAGAGATATTCATTCCAATAAAATATCATTTCAATGATTATTAAAATTGAGATTTTGTTTTCTGCCTCCCTTTTTACACGAAAAAGAAAAGAAAAATGGATGAATATTTCGGATTCTAGTTCGGGACTGACGGGACTCGAACCCGCAGCTTCCGCCTTGACAGGGCGGTGCTCTAACCAATTGAACTACAATCCCAGCAAAGCAAGGTCTATGGTATAAATATTCATAAAGGTAATATGAATATCATCCCATTTAGCTATATGCTATACGAAAGTTAAAAATAATATTTTTATAATAAAAATATATTCACATATTAATATTATATAGACTCTAGTCAGAGTGAGACAGATTACTAGTAATCTTTTATTGTTTTATTCAAATTGTTTTATTCAAAAAAACAGATAATTTATCTGCTCTTTAAGAGCAATAAACTCTTTTTTTTTTTTAATGAGACTTTATTAAATGAAATTTCAGTAATAATTTACTGATTGAAACTTCAAAAACTTTCATGAATCTCAATTCTTAGAAAGAAAAATTGATAAGAATGCATATAGAATATGCATATCATATAAATACACGATATGCATATAAATACACGAACTCTTTTCATTAATTTAATGGATGGTTTGACATTTCCTTTTATTTAAAGTCCTTAATTTAATATTAATTAAAAGGAAATCTCAAATATCAAATATATATTACTAAATCATATATAACATATATATTCATAGAGTAGCATTTTTGGGCCGAGCTGGATTTGAACCAGCGTAGACATATCGCCAACGAATTTACAGTCCGTCCCCATTAACCGCTCGGGCATCGACCCTGGGTGGAAGGATTAATTCTAGGTTTAACGAAGAATTAATCCTATGTTTCTTAATAAACCCGGGAGAATTAAATTAATCTTAGGTTTATTGATTAATTATCACCTTACCAACTTTTTATCTTACCCCCAGGGGAGATCGAATCCCCGCTACCTCCTTGAAAGAGAGATGTCCTAACCACTAGACGATGGGGGCAAATCTGCCCACACCTCGTCATCAGTCAGTATTCAAATTATAATATGTATTTTTTTACTGTCAATAGACTTTTATATTACTTTACTTTATTCTTTCTTTTTTGATCATTTTTGTCATCATATTTTTATCATGTTTTTGATCACATTTTTTATTTTTTTATGACTTGATCCAAAAAGTATTCCCTATTCTTATGTTAAGATTGCGTATAATTTTTTGATTTGATAATTCATTTATGAACTATTCTATGCTAAATTATAATGATAAGAATTTAACGAAAAGAGCTTAGTTGAAGAATTCCTTCAATTCAGGTAGTTATGTAATGTAATCGGTCTACGAGAAGAGTACAATTTCTTTTTACTTCATAATTATTTTAATTTAAAGTAAATCGGAGCTCGTTGCTTCATTTGATGTTCAGATCAAATATGTCTATTACTACATGTACACTTTTTCATGTACACTTTTTCTATTTCATATTTCAAAAAGATTCGGTTTTTCCGTTCCTAGTATGAAATTCTTCTGAATAATATGAAATGTAGAACTTTAAATTTAATTATTATCATTTTTAAATTTAATTATTATCATTTTTTTCTATTTTATATAGAAAAGATTCCATAATTGGAAGAAAGTAGCAGAATCATGTTTCAGGAATATTTTATCAATACATTTCCATTCCATTAATTTATACTTCTTGCAAATCCTCACGTTTTTTTTTTTGAATGAAAGCGGTTTTTCTTCATTATTCTATTCCACCTCTTTTCTTCATTATTCTATTCCACCTCTTTACAAAAAAAATAAAATTTCATAATCCTATGGGAGGCATAAAATATATGGTACATTTTTTGTCAAATTATGGCCCACTGGTCATTCGTCCACAAGAGTTTAGAAAAGATTGAAAAACTTTTGAAAAAATTCGTCATTCACCATATTGTTGAGCCGTTATCAACATTTATTTTTCCTACAAAAAAAAGAATTAATTCCAATCAAGATAGAAATTCTTGGAATGAAGCATCATCTGATGATGATGAATTAGATGAGGAGGACTCTTTATCATCAGAAGACTTTGATTCCAAGTCAGATGAGGACTCTTTGTCAGAGTCAAATGAAGGATCATCTGAGGAGGAATCAGATGTTGAGTCCTATTATATATAAGGACTTTTTCTTTTATCGAGAGTTAGAACATTATTCCAATTGGTCTTTAAGAAATCATATTATTCCGTTTATTTACCAGATTGATCGGTTCATAGAATACCATAAGCAAAAAGAAACTCTTTTTGCAACAAGTGTTCTCAATTTACTAGAAGAAATAAAGAAAATAGTTACCTATTTCAAATCGTCAATCGATGATCCTTATCCATCAGAGGAGTTGGACCCATTGTACTCTTGCCATTATAAGTGGTTTGAGATGCAGTACTTCAAGTGGGATCTAACTCAATCAGAGGAGTTGGCCCCATCGTATTCACTCCCTTTGTCGGAATCCGAGTGGGAAGAGAGGGATTCGCAAATTAATGAGCTCCCTCCGAGCTATCGTTGCGAATTGATTTCTTACTGGGTCCGGGGTTCTATTTTCTCGACTAAAATATCGAGAAATCCAAATATCTACCTTTCGGGACCAAAGGTGATAAAATTTCTCCGAAAAATTTCGGAGGTATCGCGTACTATATGAATCAATTTTTATCCAAATCAAATCCTTCATTTTATTTGGATAGAATAAAAAAGTAGTAATGGACATATATGGAGTTCACTAAAATTTCATGTGATTTATCAAACAGAATAGAAATTCCATCATTACTAGATTGATCTATAGATAGGGATCGTCAAGAAATAATGATCAACTAAGGGGATTTTTTTCGATAATAAATAAGCTTCAGATTAAGATGATTTGGAATGAAAATAGGGGAATGTCAACAATACCTGGGTTTAATCAGATACAATTTGAGGGCTTTTGCAGATTTATTACTAAAGGCTTGAGGGAAGAATTTGATAAGTTTCCAGAAAAAAAAATGAAAGATATAGATCAAAATATGGAATTTCTATTTTTTGTGGAAAAATATCAATTGGTAGAACCCTTGATAAAAGAAAGAGATGCTTTTTATGAATCACTTACATATTCTGCAAGATTATATGTACCCGCGGGATTAATTCGAAAAACCAGTATAAAAATGCAAAAACAAACCGTTTTTATAGGAAACATTCCTTTAATGACTTCCCAAGGAACTTTTATAATAAATGGAATATATAGAACTGTAATTAATCAAATATTGCAAAACCCTGGTATTTATTATCGTTCAAGATTGGACCGCGAAGGAATTTCTGTCTATACGGCCACTATAATATCAGATTGCGGAGGAAGGATAAAGTTAGAAATGGATACAAAAGCAAGGATATGGGTGCGTGTGAGTAGGAAACAAAAGATATCAATTCTAGTTCTATTATTAGCTATGGGTTCGAATCTGAAAGAAATTCTAGATAATGTTCGTTACCCTGAGATTTTATTGTCTTTCGCAAATGATAAGAAGGAACTAAAAAAGATTAGTTCAAAAGAAAATGCTCTTTTGGAGTTTCACAAAAAGTTTTTTTCTAAAGAAGAGAAGGAACAGAAAGATATTGTATCTTCAGAGTCCTTATGTGAGTACTTACAAAAGGACTTTTTAGAAAAATTTTATAAAAAAAAATGCGAACTAGGAAAGATTGGTCGACGAAATATGAATCGGAGACTTAATCTCGATATATCTCAGGACAATATATTTTTGTTACCAAAAGATATATTGGCTGCTGCCGATCATTTGATTGAAATGAAATGGGAAATGGGTACACTTGATGATATGAATCACTTGAAGAATAAACGTATTCGTTCTGTAGGAGATCTTTTACAGGATCAATTTAGATTGGCTCTCTCTCTTTTAGAAAAGGCAGTTCGGAATACTATATCTGTAGCAATTTCTCGTAATAAATGGATACGAAGTCCTCAAATTTTGGTAACTTCAACTTCATTCAAAACTACTTATGAATCGTTTTTTGGTCTTCACCCCTTATCGCAACTTTCAGATCAAACTAATCCATTAGCACAAGTAGCTCATGGTCGAAAATGGAGTTTTTTGGGTCCTAGAGGACTGACAAGTCGGACTGCTAGTATTCAGATACGAGATATCCATCCTAGCTACTATGGACGTATTTGTCCAATTGATACATCTGAAGGTACTAATGTTGGACTTATTGGATCCTTAGCTATTTATGCACGGATTGGTCATTGGGAATCTATAGAAAGTCCGTTTTATAAAATATCTGAGAAATCAAGAAAAAAAAAAGGACAGATGGTTTATTTATCACCAACAAAAGATGAATATTATATGATAGCAGCAGGAAATTCTTTGGCTTTGAACCAGGGTATTCAAGAAGAAGAGGTTGTTCCTGCTCGATACCGTCAAGAATTCCTAACTATTGCGTGGGAACAGATTCATCTTAGAAGTATTTCTCCCTTCCACTATTTTTCTATTGGAGCTTCTCTTATTCCTTTTATCGAGCATAATGACGCCAATCGAGCTTTAATGAGTTCTAATATGCAACGCCAAGCAGTTCCGCTTTCTCAGTCGGAGAAGTGTATTGTTGGAACTGGCCTAGAAGGCCAAACGGTTGTAGATTCGGGGTTTTCACTTATAGCTGAGCATCAGGGAAAGGTCCTTTATACTGATAGTCAAAAGATCCTTTTTTCAAGGAATGGGAATACTGAAAGTATTCCTTTAGTTAAGTATCAAGATTCCAACAAAAAAACTTTGATCCATCAAAAACCCCGGGTTCAGGGAGGTAAATGCGTTAAAAAAGGTCAAATTTTGGCGGACGGTGCCGCTACAGTTGATGGGGAACTCGCTTTAGGAAAAAACATATTAGTAGCTTATATGCCATGGGAGGGTTATAATTCTGAAGATGCAGTACTAATTAGTGAACGTCTGATATATGAAGATATTTTTACTTCTTTTTCTATTCGGAGATATGAAATTAAGACTTATATGACAAATCAAGGCCCTGAAAGAATCACTAAGGGAATACCCCATCTCGAGACTCACTTTCTCCGCAATTTGGATAGGAATGGGATTGTGATGTTGGGATCTTGGGTAGAAACAGGTGATATTCTTGTAGGTAAATTAACGCCAAGAGAGGATGAACCGTTTCCAGAGGACAGATTATTAGAGGCTGTGCTTGGCATAGATTTATCCAGTACAAAAGAAACTTCTCTAAGACTACCTATAGGTGGAAAAGGTCTAGTTATTGATGTGAAATGGATTGAGATGAACGATTCCAGTGATTTTTTAGAGATGGTTTCTGTATATATTTTACAGAAACGTCAAATCAAAGTAGGTGATAAAGTAGCTGGAAGACATGGAAATAAAGGTATTATTTCCAAGATTTTGTCTAGACAAGATATGCCCTATTTGCAAAATGGAACACCTGTTGATATGGTCTTCAATCCCTTGGGAGTACCTTCACGAATGAATGTGGGACAGATATTTGAATGCTCACTTGGATTAGCAGGGGATTTGCTAAAGAGACATTATCGAATAACACCCTTTGATGAAAGATATGAGCAAGAGGCTTCGAGAAAACTAGTGTTTTCTGAATTATATGAAGCTAGTAAACAAACAAAAAATCCATGGGTATTTGAGCCTGAATACCCTGGAAAAAGCAGAATATTTGATGGAAGAACAGGAAATCCTTTTGAACAACCTATTCTAGTAGGAAAGTCCTATATCCTAAAATTAATTCATCAAGTAGATGATAAAATCCATGGACGTTCTACTGGGCCTTACACACTTGTTACACAACAACCTCTTAGAGGAAGGGCCAACCAAGGGGGACAACGGGTAGGAGAAATGGAAGTTTGGGCTCTCGAAGGATTTGGTGTTGCTCATATTTTACAAGAAATCCTTACTTATAAATCTGATCATATTAGAGCTCGTAAAGAAATATTAAATACTATGCTTATTGGAGGAAGAGTACCTAACCCTGAGGATGATTTTCCAGAAACTTTTCGAGTACTCGTTCGAGAACTACGATCTTTGGCTCTAGAACTGAATTATTTCCTTGTATCTGAAAAGAACTTCCAGATTCATAGGAAGGAAGTGTGATCTGAATTAATAATTATTTCAATTTTTATGATTGACCAGTATAAACATCAAAAACTTCAAATTGGACCAGTTTCCCCTCAACAAATAAAGGCTTGGGCGACCAAAATTCTACCTAATGGGGAAAAAATAGTTGGAGAGGTAACAAAAAATGAGACTTTTCATTATAAAAGCAATAAACCAGAAAAAAATGGATTGTTTTGCGAACGAATCTTTGGACCCATAAAAAGTGGATTTTGTGGGTGTGGAAAGTATCGAGAGATTGGGGCTGAAAAAGAAAACCCAAAATTTTGTCAACAATGCGGAGTAGAATTTGGTAATTCTCGGATACGAAGATATCAAATGGGGTACATTAAACTCGCATGTGCAGTGACTCATGTGTGGTATTTAAAAGGTCGTCCTAGTTATATCGCAAATCTTTTAGATAAATCCCTTAAGGAATTAAAAAGTCTAGTATATTGCGGTGTGTGATTTGATCAAAATTCTCATTTGACAGGTTCGAATTGAGAAACTGTCATCCCATTCGATCCTATTGGGATGCCCTAGCTCTGACATGTGTTTTGGAAGAAATAACATGAAACTTAGAATTTTTGGTATATTCTATACTTCTAATTTAAAGGGGAATTAATCCATGGTCGATTCTATAATAGATAAACCTAGTTATACCTTGTGAAAATCTTTTTTCATGAGATTTATCATTCCATTTAGAAAAAGATTTTGCTTAAGCAATCAAATATAGTATGGTTACAGAAGTTTATCCATCGCATATATGCTTCAAGTAAGGCATAACCGTCGAGGTGACTAGGGACCTAAAAGATTAAATGGAATGAGATATAGACAAATAAATCCCGTATGAATTCAAAAATCAGAAATCTTTAAGAGAATTCATTAGGGAAATAGACTACTCAATAATTTGACATTCTCATTTTAAGCAATTCATTTATCAAATTCAAGTAAAATAAGAATGAATCAATGAGAAATTAGTTTTAATTGGGAACTTGAGTAAAGAGTAGTTCTTTTTCATTTTTTATCTAAAAAAAGAAAGAACTTTTTTTTCTTTTTTTTAACTACTTGAGCCGGATGAGAGGAAACCTTCACGTCCGATTTGAAAGGGGGGAATCCTTTAGGAACCTATCTCGATTGTTCTTTTGCTAGGCCCACAGCTAAAAAACCAACTTTCTTACGATTACGAGGTTCATTCGAAGATGAAATCCAATCCTGGAAATACAGCATTCCGCTTTTTTTTAATACCCGAGGCTTCGATAAATTTCGAAATCGAGAAATTGTGACAGGAGCTGATGCTATTAGAGAGCAATTAGCTGATTTAGATTTGCGAATTCTTATCGAGAATTCATTAGTAGAATGGAAAGGATTAGCAGTCCTGAAACCTACTGGAGATAAATGGGAAGATAGAAAAATTCAAATAAGAAAGAATTTTTTGGTTAGACGTATGGAATTAGCTAAACGTTTTCTTCAAACAAATATAGAACCTGAATGGATGGTTTTGTACTTATTACCAGTTCTTCCTCCCGAATTGAGACCCATTATTCAGATAGAAGGGGGTAAGCTAATAAGTTCGGATATTAATGAGCTCTATAAAAGAGTTATTGAGAAGAATATTCTTCTTAGCAATTTATTAAGTATATCTTCATTTATATCTTCGGACAGAGATGTTGTTGTTATAAATTCTCAGGCAAAATTATTACAAGAAGCTGTGGATATACTTCTTCATATTGGGGTCCGCGGACAACTGAGGTCAGATGGTTTTACTAAAGATAAAGATTACAAATCTTTTTCAGATATACTTGGAGGGAAAGAAGGAAGATTTCGTGAGACTTTGCTTGGTCGACGGGTTGATTATTCAGGGCGTTCTGTCATTGTTGTGGGTCCTTCTCTTTCATTATATCAATGTGGATTACCTAGAGAAATGGCAATAGAGCTTTTCCAAGCATTTCTAATCCGCCATCTAATTAGGAAACATTTCGCTACTAACATAGCGACTGCTAAAAGGCTGATTCAGGAGCGGGAAAAAGAACCTATTGTATGGGAAACACTTAAAGAAGTTATGGAGGGGCATCCTATATTATTGAATAGAGCACCCACTCTGCATAGATTAGGCATATTGGCTTTCCAACCCATTTTAGTAGAGGATCGTGCTATTTATTTACACCCATTAGTTTGTAAGGGTTTTAATGCAGACTTTGATGGAGATCAAATGGCTGTTCATTTACCTTTATCTTTGGAGGCTCAAGCAGAAGCTCGTTTACTTATGTTTTCTCATATAAATCTTTTATCTCCAGCTATTGGAGATCCTATTTGTGTACCAACTCAAGATATGCTTATCGGACTCTATGTATTAACCATGGGAATTCGTGAAGGAATTTGTGCAAATAGGTATAATTTACTTAATTGGAGAAACTATCAAAATGAACCAATTGACAATAAAAACTTTAAGTATAAAAAAAAAAAAGAACCTTATTTTTCTAGCTCATATGAAGCACTTGGAGCTTATCGGCAAAAAAGAATCAGTTTAGACAGCCCTTTGTGGCTCCGATGGAATTTAGATAAAGGTGTTGTTGGGTCAAGCGAAGTTCCTATTGAAGTTCAATATGAATCTTTGAGTACTTCTCATGAGATTTATGAGCATTATCTAATAATAAGAAGTACAAAAGATGAAATCCGTTGTATATATATTCGAACCACTATTGGTCATATTTCTTTTTATCGAGAAATAGAAGAAGCCATACAAGGGTTTAGTGAAATCCGGGTTTAGTCGAATCCGGTATATTCATACACTATCTAAACTCAAAAATTAGATTAGGTGATGCCCCGGGCAGCGAAATTCGGGTTTTTCCAATTTCATTAATATCATTTTTTCTGAATTTCTGCATAAATAGAAATCAAGACTAAAATAAAAGAAATTCTCTCTTCGAACCACTCACTCATGTTTATTGTCGAATCCTACTCAGCAGAATATAGAAGAGGTTTTTATGAAAGAACAAGCCTTTTACAATAGAGTCTTAAATGGAACTGCTATGAAACGACTTATTAGCAGATTAATAGTTCATTTTGGAATGGCATATACATCGCATATCCTAGATCAACTAAAGACTTTAGGTTTCCATCAAGCCACTACTACATCTATCTCATTAGGAATTGATGATCTTTTAACAATATCATCGAAACCTTGGTTAGTTCAAGATGCTGAACAACAGAATTCTATTTTGGAGAAACACCATTATTTTGGAAATGTACACGCAGTAGAAAAATTACGTCAATCTATTGAAATATGGTATGCTACAAGTGAATATTTGAGACAAGAAATGAATCCAAACTTTCGGATGACTGATCCTTCTAATCCAGTCTATTTAATGTCTTTTTCGGGAGCTAGGGGAAATGCATCTCAGATACACCAATTAGTGGGTATGAGAGGATTAATGTCAGATCCTCAAGGACAAATGATTGATTTACCCATTCAAAGCAATTTACACGAGGGACTCTCTTTGACCGAATATATAATTTCTTGTTATGGAGCTCGCAAAGGAGTTGTAGATACTGCTATACGAACAGCAGATGCTGGATATCTTACTCGTAGACTTGTTGAAGTAGTTCAACACATTATTGTACGTAAAAGAGACTGTGGTACTATTCAAGGTATTTCCGTCAGTCCTCAAAATGGGATGACAGAAACCTTTTTGGTCCAAACACTAATCGGTCGTGTATTAGCAGATGATATCTATATTGGTCTACGATGCATTGCTACTCGAAATCAAGATATTGGGATTGGACTGGTCAATCGATTTATAACCTTTCAAACACAATCAATATATATTAGAAGTCCTTTCACTTGCAGAAGTACATCTTGGATCTGTCAATTATGTTATGGTCGGAGTCCCACTCATGGTGATTTGGTTGATTTAGGAGAAGCTGTAGGTATTATTGCGGGTCAATCGATTGGGGAACCTGGAATTCAGCTCACATTAAGAACTTTTCATACTGGTGGAGTATTCACAGGTGGTACTGCCCAATATGTACGAACTCCTTTTCAGGGAAAAATAAAATTCAACGAGGATTTGCTTCATCCTACACGTACCCGTCATGGGCATCCTGCCTTTCTGTGTTCTACAGACTTTTATGTAACTATAGAAAGTCGAGATATTATACATAATATGAGTATCCCTTCGAAAAGTTTGATTTTAGTTCAAAATGATCAATATGTAGAATCAGAACAAGTTATTGCTGAGATTCGCACTGGAATGTCTACTTTTCCTTTGAGAGAGACAGTACAAAAACATATTTTTGCGGAATCAGGAGGAGAACTGCACTGGAGTACTGATGTCTACCATAAACCTAAAGATACATATAAAGATACATATAGTAATGTGCATCTATTACCAAAAACAAGCCATTTATGGGTATTAGCAGGAAGTCCTTGGAGATCCGATAGAGTGTCTTTTTCGGTCCACAAGGATCAAGATCAAATGAATGTTGATTCTTTTTCTATTGAAGAAAGATATATTTCTGACCTCTCAAAAACTAATAATCAATTAAGATATAAATTGTTGGATACTTCTAATAAAGGGGAAATTCTTGAACATTCACGGACTGATCAAATCATATCGAAAAATTTTTCGAATTTCATATATCCTTCTATTTTGCAAGAGAATTCTTATTTCTTGGCGAAAAAGCGAAGAAATCGATTTATTATCCCATTAAAATATGATAAAGAACAAGAAAAAGAACTAATATCTTCTTTTGCGATTTCGATGGAAATACCTATAAACGGTATTTTCCTTCAAAATAATAGTATTCTTGCTTTTTTTGATGATACACGATACAGAAGAGTCAATTCAGGAATTATTCAATACGGGATCATAGAGATAGAGTCGATCATAAAAAAAGAAGATTTGCTTGAGGATCAAGGAATAAAACAATTTCCGGAATACTATACGTTGATTGAGGATGAAGAAATACAAGAATTTAGCCCGGAATACCAAACTTTGATTGAATATCAAAAATATCAAATGTTGATTGAGTATCAAAAAAAACAAAAATTGAATCCGGAATACCAAATGTTAATAAAAGATCAAGGAATAAAAGAATTTCTGGAAGACCAAATGTTAATTGAGGATCAAGAAAGACAAGAATTCAGTCCAGAATACCAAATGTTAATTGAGGATCAAGAAAGACAAGAATTCAGTCCGGAATACCAAATATTAATTGAGGATCAAGAAAGACAAGAATTGAGTCCGGAATATCAAATGTTAATTGAGGATCAAGAAAGACAAGAATTGAGTCCGAAATACCAAATGTTAATTGAGGATCAAGAAAGACAAGAATTCAGTCCGGAATACCAAATGTTAATTGAGGATCAAGAAAGACAAGAATTGAGTCCGGAATACCAAATGTTAATTGAGGATCAAGAAAGACAAGAATTCAGTCCGGAATACCAAATATTAATTGAGGATCAAGAAAGACAAGAATTGAGTCCGGAATATCAAATGTTAATTGAGGATCAAGAAAGACAAGAATTGAATCCGGAATACCAAATGTTAAGTGAGGATCAAGAAAGACAAGAATTCAGTCCGGAATACCAAATGTTAAGTGAGGATCAAGAAAGACAAGAATTGAGTCCGGAATATCAAATGTTAATTGAGGATCAAGAAAGACAAGAATTGAGTCCAGAATACCAAATGTTAATTGAGGATCAAGAAAGACAAGAATTGAGTCCGGAATACCAAATGTTAAATGAGGATCAAGAAAGACAAGAATTGAGTCCGGAATATCAAATGTTAATTGAGGATCAAGAAAGACAAGAATTGAGCCCGGAAAACCAAAGGAAAGTGGATCAGTTTTTTTTCATTCCCGAAGAAGTACATATCTTACCGAAATCCTCTTCTATAAGGGTCCGGAACAATAGTATCATTGGAATAAATACATGGCTCACTTTAAATAAACGAAGCCAGGTAGGTGGATTAGTCCAAGTAAAGAAAACAAGAAAATATATTGAACTGAAAATCTTTTCCGGAGATATTCATTTTCCGAGGGAAACAGATAAGATATCCAGGCACAGCGAGATTTTGATACCACGAGAAACAGGAAAAAAAAATTCTAAAAAATTCCAAAAATGGAAAGATTGGATCTATGTTCAAGGGATCACACCTATCAAGAAGAAGTATTTTGTTTCGGTTAGACCTGTAATTACATATGAAATACCTGATGAGATTGATTTAGCAACACTTTTTCCTCAGGATCTCTTGCAAGAAAAAGACAATCTCCAACTTAGAGTTGTCAATTATTTCCTTTATGGAGATAGCAAGTCAATTCGAATAATTTGTCTCAAAAGTATTCAATTAGTTCGGACTTGTTTAGTATTGAATTGGCACCAAGAACAAAATAGTTCTATAGAAGAAGAGGTTCATGCTTCATTTGTTGAGATAAAGACAAATTTTTTAATTCGCAATTTCATAAAAATTGAGTTAATTAAACCTTCATATATCGGAAAAAGATATGAAAGAGCAAGTTCAGGATTCATTCCTGATAATATTTTACATCGTATTACTGATAATAGATTAGATCGTAAGAATATCAATCCTTTTTATTCCAAGACGAAGATTCAATCATTTAATCAACATCAAGGAACTATGGGTACTTTGTTAAATCGAAACAAGGATTACCAATCTTTTATTATTTTGTCATCATCCAATTGTTCTCAAATGCATCGATTCCAAAATAATAAAAATACTGTGAAAAAAAAAAGGAATCCCCTATTCCTATATATATTTGTTTTGGGTCCACTAGGTACTAGTGTATCTAAAATAATGAATTTTTATATATTTTGTAATTTAATAACTTATAATGAGATCTTATTAAATAAATATTTTTTTTCTAACTATTTTGCTAATTGGTTTGATTTTTTTGACAATTTGAAAGAGATTTTCTTGCTACTCAACATCATTTTACTAGATATAGAGAATTCTAAGTTTGATCCATGTGTCATCGTAAGGCCATCTCTTTTGGAACAGACTGTCAAAGTATTGATTCAAGTCTATAATACATATAGAATACTTCAACCTGAAATAGCTGAATATTGTTTAATCGATGAGAATAGGAAAATTTACAATCCGGATCTACCGATAAGCTTTTTTTTGAACCCATTCAATTGGAATTGGTACCCTTTCTTTCAAGATGATAGTTGGGAAGAGACATCGACAAAAATAAATCTTGGACAATTTATTTGCGAGAATTTGTGTCTATTTCAAGACGAATCATATGTCAAAAAATCTGGTCAAATTGTAATTATTAATCTTGATTCCTTAATTATAAGATCAGCTAAGCCCTATTTGCTCACTTCAGGTGCAACTATTCATGGTCATTATGGGGAAATATTTTATAAAGGAGATGTATTGGTTACATTTCTATATGAAAAATCGAGATCTAGCGATATAACGCAAGGTCTTCCAAAAGTAGAAAAATTTTTCGAAGTACGTTCGATTGATTTAATATTGATAAACCTAAAAAGGAGAGTTGAAGGCTGGAACCAACGTATATCAAGAATTCTTGGAGTACCTTGGGTTTTCTTCATTGGAGCTGAGCTAACCATAGCCCAAAGTCGTATTTCTTTGGTTAATGAGATCCAAAAGGTTTATCGATCTCAGGGGGTACATATCCATAATAGACATATCGAAATGATTGTACGTCAAGTAACATCAAAAGTGTTGGTTTCAGAAAATGGAATGTCTAATGTCTTTTTACCTAGAGAATTAATTGGATTATTACGAGCCGAACGAGCAGGACGTGCTTTGGATGAAGCAATCTTTTATCGGGCAATCCTATTGGGAATAACAAGAGCCTCTCTAAATACTCAAAGTTTCATATCTGAAGCAAGTTTTCAAGAAACCGCTCGAGTTTTAGCAAAAGCTGCTCTGCGAGGTCGTATTGATTGGTTGAAAGGTCTGAAAGAAAATGTTGTTCTGGCAAGAATTCTACCTATTGGTACCGGATTGAAAAAAAGTTTGTATTCTTCAAGACAAGATAAGAACTTTGCTTTAGAAAAAAAAATAGAAAATCTATTTGAGTTGGAAATGAGAGATATTATGTTACATCATAAAGAATTATTATGATAAAGAATTTTTTTCTTCTGATGTGATAAAAAATCTAAATCAAGAGGTGGAGAATACCACCTTTCCTGAATCATTTTTAAACTTAAACACAGAAAGCACAAATCCAATAAGCGGCGATTCCCCTTAATCTTAATCAACAGATCAAAGGAATAGCAAAGACCTAAGACCTAACCAAGATAATAAAGATTCTCAAAGAAATCTATGATATAAGAAATCAATAATATAAGAAATCCATAATATAAGAAATCCATAATAATAATATAAGAAATCCTTAATATCCATAAAAAAGGGAGGTAGAAAAAAGATGAAAAAAAAGAAAAAAAATGGCAGTGCCATATAAATCCACAATATCCATAGAGAGGAGAAGTACAAAGAAGATGAAAAAAAAGAAAAAAAATGGCAGTGCTAGAAAAGATAACAATGAAAAAGAGCAATTTGTTTATGAGGGAACTGTGGTGGAACCGATCAAAGATATCATGTTCCACGTACGTTTGCACCATAATAGTCAAACTGTTCTGGGTTATCTATCTGGCAATATGCGCCGTAATCGTATACGTGTGTTACTAGGGGATAGAGTCAAGATACAAATAAGCGAATTCGATTCAAAAAAAGGAAGAATTTTTTATCGATTTCCTCCTCTATCAAAGCAGACTAGGATAGAACAAACTCATAATGATCATCAAACGATGGAGAATAGCGCCTCTCCTGAATCATTCTTAAACTTAAAAAAAGAAAGCACAAATCCAATAAGCAACGATTCCCCTCAATCAACAGATCAAAGTAATAGCAAAGACACAAAGTTTAACCAAGATGAGACAGATTAGGTTCTTAATTCTCTTTCTGGGACCTAATAAAGATAAAGAGTTTTTCATCTCAATAAAAAAAATATAAAAAATAGATATAGATTAGATGAGTTTTATTTTTTCCCAATGAATTCAAAAAAAAAAATAATAAATATGAAAATTGGAGCATCTGTTCGTAAAATTTGTCAAAGATGTCGATTAGTTCGTAGGCGTAGACAACTTACAGTGATTTGTCCCAATTTGAAACATAAAAAAAGGCAAGGTTAATATTTCTCATTCAAAAAAACCTTTCTTTATAAATTTTTGATCACTTTGTTGAACGATTTTTTTTTGATACAGGAAGAAAAGGAAAAAGTTTTTTTTGCTGGAATGGTACTATCTCTAATAATATTTTGCATATTATTTTAATAAATAACATTAAATTAAATAATTAAAGAAGATTTAATAATGAAGAACATTGAAGAATTAAAAAAAAGGAAAGAGAGGGATTCGAACCCTCGGTAAACAAAAGCCTACATAGCAGTTCCAATGCTACGCCTTCAACCACTCGGCCATCTCTCCTATATTATAATTTATATAATATATTATAATATTCTTAAATAAAACTATTCCATGTATCAAATAAAAGAAAAAGGAATGAAGACAAGAAATCATGGATTTTCACCTTTCTTTATTCAAGAATATATTTTTTATTAAAAAATATATGAATATGAAAAAGTAAAATAATGAGTATGAAATGAGTATAAAATTCGAATCAGAGTCAATCAAATAAGTATTTCAAAAAATTGTTTTTTTGTCATGTATCCATGGTGAATTACCGGTAGAAGGTTCCATCGGAACAATTATTAAAGGCACCTCGCTTAAAAAAAAAAATAAAAGAAAAGGAAATAGGAGATAAAATAGAAAATAACTAATAAATTCATAAAGAATCTACCAATAATTCAAAAAATAATTCTTTGAATTATTTTGCAAATTCAAGAGATTCTTATGGCAATTCTAATAGATATCCACATTAAAATTATCCTTTTTCTGTGTTCTTTTCCATGGATTTTAGAGATTCTTATAGAGAATGAGAATTTTGATACAATAAAGATGTTTACTCTGTTGAACATGATTATCAAAAGAAAGTTCTCTGATTTCATTAAATATGATTTTCTGAAAAAAAAAATATTTTTTTACTCTTTTTTTCACTATTTTTTCTTTTTTTTCTCATAAAAAAAAAACAAAAAATAGTGGAAATCCAAGAGAAATACAAGTGGAAGCAGAAGAAATGTTTGACTTCGTAACACAATTGCGGAAATTTATGGACAAAATACTGGTCAACCTATAAATGTTATACAGAATGATCTGGAAAGAGATACTTTTATGTCCACAACCGAAGCTCAAGATTATGCTATTATCGATCATATAGCAATTGAAAAAAATCCTTGATGATCGGAATTTTTTTTCTCAATTGATAGGAGAATGGGATATCATTCAATTTTTTTCTATCCTATACAAGAACTTTTTGTTTTTGTATAGGATACATCAAAATTTTTTGGTATCCTAAATATAGGATATTCAAGTTGGTGAATTGAAAAAAAATGAACTTTTTTTTTCAGTCAAAATTCGATCAGAGGAAATTTATGAATGTTATATCATCTTCCATTAGAGCATATAATGTGTTATTTGAGATATCTGCTGTAGAAGTAGGCCAACATCTCTATTGGCAAATAGGAGGTTTACAAATCCATGCCCAAGTACTTATCACTTCTTGGATCGTAATTGGAATTTTGTTAGTGTCAGTCATCATAGCTGTTCGGAATCCACAAACCATTCCAACAGATGGTCAGAATTTTTTTGAATATATTCTCGAATTTATTCGAGATTTAAGCAAAACTCAAATTGGAGACGAATATGGTCCTTGGGTTCCCTTTATAGGAACAATGTTCCTATTTATTTTTGTTTCTAATTGGTCAGGTGCTCTTTTCCCTTGGAAAATTATCGAGTTACCTCATGGAGAGTTAGCCGCCCCCACGAATGATATAAATACTACGGTTGCTTTAGCTTTACTCACGTCAGTAGCATATTTTTATGCGGGTCTTAGCAAAAGAGGATTGAGTTATTTCGAGAAATATATTAATCCAACTCCAATCCTTTTACCAATTAATATTCTAGAAGATTTTACAAAACCTTTATCTTTGAGTTTTCGACTTTTTGGAAATATATTAGCTGATGAATTGGTAGTTGTTGTTCTTGTTTCTTTAGTCCCTTTAATAATTCCTATACCTGTCATGTTGCTTGGATTATTTACAAGTGGTATTCAAGCTCTTATTTTTGCAACTTTAGCAGCAGCTTATATAGGAGAATCCATGGAGGGTCATCATTAATTCGTCGAAATAGTCTTTTTTTTAGCTTAGCTTATCCTAATTCCTTTTTGATTCAAGAAAATCTGTTTGCTTGGTTTGAGAATTTAATTATAGAATATACTATAATATAGTATATAGAAAATAATATAGTATATAGAAAAATATAGGAAGATAAAGCACGATTTAAACATAGGAGAGAGGAGATGGACGATATTTTTGAAGTCTAATTTGTAATAAAAAGGTTACGCTAAAAGTATTTTATTGAATTTTAAAAAGTCCAGTCATTTTTTTATTTGTTTTGAAGAATTTTTATGGAATTCGAATGAGTTCATATTCAATATGGACTGTTTATGTAAGAACAGTTTTTTTATGCAATATGAGATGTTCACTAGCTAAATAACACTATTTATTATTATTTATATATATATTATTATTATTTATATATATAATATAATAAATTATTTCTAAAAAAATAGATTAGAAAATAAATGGTCTGTTTCGTCTGTGATTTTTTTGTATTAAAAAAAAAAACAGATGAACTAAACGATCTCGAAGAAAGAGTGAAAAATTTGAAATGAAAGAGTGGTTGGAAAGGTATAGAAAAATTAAGACTTTATTCAAAAAATTCCATCATAAATAGAAAAGAAAAAGGAAATATCGAAAAAGTTCTGACAATTCATAAATATTAATTATTTCAATTCGTATCGTAGTTTTGAGTTATTTCGACTAATAGATTTACCTATTTTAAAATAGGTAATAATTCTTTGGTTTTTTGTATCATTAACCTTTTCCTTTTTTTAGTGCGAGGAACTTACTATGAATCCACTGATTTCTGCTGCTTCCGTTATTGCTGCTGGATTGGCTGTGGGACTTGCTTCTATTGGACCTGGGATTGGTCAAGGCACTGCTGCAGGTCAAGCTTTAGAAGGTATTGCAAGACAACCAGAAGCAGAGGGTAAAATACGAGGCACTTTATTGCTTAGTCTAGCTTTTATGGAAGCTTTAACAATTTATGGACTAGTTGTGGCATTAGCGCTTTTATTTGCAAATCCTTTTGTTTAATCCTAGTAATAGCAAAAAAAAGTCACTTAGATTATCTATTTTTTGGTATTTTGAAAACTTTAAACTGTGCTTTTTTTTTCTTCGAATTATATCAATAATTTTTTGAATTTACTTTATATATATATATAAAGTAATTTATAGAAAATTATTTGTATTTTTTGAACCTTTATCCCATAAAGGACTGATTTAAGGATGAGAGATTTCCAGATCGACTCGCCTGTTCTTAGCTTAGTATAAAGCTTAGTATAAAAAAAACTTTTTTCCTTTTTCTTTATTTAGGAAAGATCTCAAAGGATGAGAGATAATTCATTATTCAAATGAATTAATCTTTAAAGAGATTAAGATATTCCCTAAAAAAAGAGAAATCGATCAAAAAAGGATGAGTGAAGTGATAGAAAAAGAACCTTCTTGTTTGTTAGTCCTATCTATAAGAGGAGAACATATGAAAAATGTAACCGATTCTTTGATTTTCTTGGGTCACTGGCCATTCGCCAGGAGTTTCGGGTTTAATACCGATATTTTAGCAACAAATCTAATAAATCTAATTGTAGTGATTGGTATATTGGTTTTTTTTGGAAAGGGAGTGTGTGCGAGTTGTTTATTTCGAAAAAATGTTGGATTTATCCGGCTTCACTTCCTTTTATTTTTTTCTTTTTTTTAAAGGAAAGGGGTGTACGATCTCGACGAATTACTTTTGAATAAAATCATAAATCATATGTAAGAACTATAGCATTTCGTTATTTTTTGGTGAAATAACTTTGATTCTCTATCAAAACCAATCAAAATAAATTGAGATCTTTAACATGGTTAAAGCTAAACTGCTTGAAGTACAGGCAAAATGGTACTCTTTCTACGACTACGTTAGCCACGACTACGTTAGTATCCAAATGGTTGAAAAATGCATACTTGAGAATTTTTTTGATATAGAACACTCATATCGATAAAAAAAAATATTTGAACCATTTACTGGAAAAAAAAGAGGTCCATACCTTACCTTCTTTTTTATCCAATGCCGAATTGACGACCTACTGTATAAAAAAAAATAAATTTTTTGGATTAAAAAAAAAAAGATAAATTTGAATTTTCAATTTGCTTTTTTATTTTTTATTTATTTAATGAAATCTTTTTGAATTGAATTCAAAAAAATAAAGAAAAAACAAGTACGAATAAAGAAACAACTTTGCTGACAATAATTTATAGATTTTTATCTGGTCAGAAGAGTCCTTTTATATATTCAGGTCTTTTATAAGTTTCAATATGGTCGAATATAGCCAGAAAAGAGAGGATAGGCTCATTAGATTCAAGAAAGAATATGTGAATATTCATAAATAATTATAATTGAGCGTGAGAGCCAAATGAATTGAAAGATTCATGTTTGGTTTGGGAAGAGATCATGAAAGTTTTGAATTTCATGCTAAGATAATCTACTTTCATTAAATGATTTATTAGATAATCGAAAACAGAGGATTTTGAACACTCTTCGTAATTCAGAAGAATTACGTAAAGCAGCCATTGAGCAGCTCGAAAAAGCTCAAATTCGTTTCCGGAAAGTAGAACAGGAAGCGAATGAGTATCGGCAGAATGAATATTCTGATCTGGAACGAGAAAAACAAAATCTCATTAAAATTGGTTATGAGAAGTTGAAACAATTTGAAAAAAATAAGAACGAAAGCCTTTGTTTTGAACAAGAAAGAGCAATAAACCAAGTCCGACAACGAATTTTGCAACAAGTCTTACAAAGAGCACTGGGAACTATAAAAAGTTCTTTAAATAGTGAGTTACATTCTCGTACGATCCGTGCTAATATTGCCATTCTCGGTGCCATAGAATGGCAGAAATAATATAACTGATTAGTCCTTCAACTTTTACTTTAGTTTTAAACTTAGGCACTACCTTTTTTTCTTTGCTTTTGAAAAAGAATAAAGAAAGACTTATGGGAACCTTTCGAGCTGACGAAATTAGTAATATTATCCGTGAACGTATTGAACAATATAATAGAGAAGTCAAGATTGTGAATACCGGTACTGTACTTCAAGTAGGTGATGGTATTGCTCGTATTTATGGTCTTAATGAAGTCATGGCAGGTGAATTAGTAGAATTTGAAGAGGGTACAAAAGGTATTGCTCTGAATTTGGAATCCAAAAATGTTGGCGTTGTATTAATGGGTGATGGTTTGATGATAAAAGAGAGAAGTTCTGTAAAAGCAACAGGAAGAATTGCTCAGATACCTGTTAGTGAAGCTTATTTAGGTCGTGTTATAAATGCCTTAGCTCAACCAATTGATGGAAGAGGCCCAATTGCATCTTCTGAATTTAGGTTAATTGAATCCCCTGCGCCTGGTATTATTTCCAGACGTTCTGTATATGAGCCCCTTCA